CTGTCTGTAAAAAGGGAATAAATAAATCAATCAAATTTCGGGAGGCCTCCTGCAGTGCTTCTTTAGGGGTTAAACTTCCATTGGTCCATATTTCAAGAAAGAGGATCTCGTGTTTCTCATTTCCAGTCCCATAAGAATGAATACTATGATTCACATTTCGAACAGGCATGAAGATAGCATCTATAGGATAACTTCCATCTTGGACGTTATTGGATGTTTTTATAAGATATCCACGATTCCTCTCGATTTGTAATCGAATACACAACTCAATTGGTTCCGTCAAGCTAGCTATCTGCTGTGTATTATCAATGATTTTTACATAAGGCGGTGCGATGATATCTTTGGCGGTTATATATCCGGGGCCCCTAGCACAAATGGCTGCCTCACACGTTCCATATAGATTACTTCTCAATACAATTTCTTTCAAATTCATTAAAATTTCATGGACTGATTCTTGAATACCCACTATGGTAGAATATTCATGCGGTATTTTCGCGAATTTTGCGCGTGTGATACATGTTCCTTCTATTTCTCCAAGCAAAGCTCGTCGCATCGCAATGCCTATTGTGTCAGCTTGACCTTTCAGAAGTGGAGATAGAATAAATCGTCCATAAGAAAGACGTTTACTGTCTGCTCTTGATTCAACACACTTCCACTGGAGTGTCCGAGTATCTATTCTTACTTGCTCTCGAACCATAATAATATTATTTGATCAGATCATTGAATCATTTATTTCTCTTGTTTTTCTTGCTGTTGAAATCTCTTCAATTTTTATTTTTACACACGTCGTTTTTTCGGAGGTCTACAGCCATTATGGGGCAAAGGAGTTATATCCCGTACAAAAGTTAATCGTATACCACTTTTGCTAATAGCTCGTAATGCTGCGTCTCTCCCGATACCGGGACCTTTTATCAAGACTTCTGCGCGTTGCATCGCTACTGTACGAATAGCGGTTACTGCTGTGGTTTCAGCAGCAAATGGCGACGCTTTTCGTGTACCCCGGAATCCACAATTACCGGCAGAGGACGAAGAAACCACTTGCCCTCGTACATCTGTAACAGTCACAATGGTATTATTAAAACCTGCTTGAACATGAATAACCCCTTTTGGTATTCTACGCGTACTTTTACGTAGACGTCGGGTCCTACGTGAAACCAATTTCAGTCTCGCTTTTGCCATATTTTATCATCTCATAAATATGAGTCAGAGATCGATGGATCTATCCATTTTTGAATATCGGGCCTTTCCCGAGGTTGATTATCCTTGTCTTTGTTTATGCCTTGGGTTGGAACAAATTACTCGAATTCGGCCCTGACGGCGTATTAATCGACATTTTTCACAAATTTTACGAACAGAGGCTCTTATTTTCATATTTGCCGACTTTTCACCTTAATTCTGAATCTACGTCTTGGAAGAAAATAAGTTTCTTGAAATTTGGCATCTCGAATCATATTGAATGAATGTTGAAAATGTTGAAGTTGAAAAAAAAAATACCGAAACTTTTGATTCTTATTTTTCGCAAAGTAAAGAATTCGACTAATTGCAGATTCATTGTATTATAATAAACCTAAGTGGTAGCTTTCCCGAAATATAACCGAGAATTAGATCATTATTATCTAAATGAACCCAAAATATATCGTTGAGAACGGATTCTTTAATTCAACTTTCCAGAATCAATTTATGTTTTTCAGTTAAACGAAAACCTCTTTTATGCCGGATCCACTTCTTTATTATGGACGATCTAAAACCATAGATGTCGTTTTCAAAGATGAGGTCGTAGATGAGAGACGATATTAGACAACCTGTCCCCTTTCTTTGTCACAAATAGACAGTTGCGAATTTCATTTGGATATTAGAAGGATTACCATATATAACACAAACATTCGCCACCTATTCTTTCTAATCGAGCCTCTCGGTCTGTCATTAGACCTCGAGAAGTCGAAAGAATTACAATCCCCATCCCGCCTAAAATTCTAGGAATTCGTTGATAGTTAGAATAGATTCGTAGCCCGGGTCGACTGATGCGTTTTAAATTTAAAACTTTTCGATTTCTATAAGGCTCGTTCCGATTCCTTCTATAGCGTAGGGTTAAAACCAAAAAAGATTTGTTGTTTTCGCGATGTTTTCTCACGTTTTCGATAAAACCTTCGCGTAAAAGTATTTTAACAAGACTTTCGCTGAGATTCGTAAATGCTATTCGAACCACTCTTTTTGTATTCATCTCAGCATTTCGTATCGAGGTTAGTATATCAGCAATAGTATCCTTAGCCATAATGAATTAAAGTATTGGTCCCTCCCAATTGTGATATAATCAACATGTTTTTCTTGTTTTTTCTTTGGTTATGACTATGCATTTTTCAAGGTATATGCGCGAGACACAATCTACTAACTGAATCTTAATTGATTTCTTTCAAATAACTCCTCTAAACATAACTATATTCGTTCTGGAATGATATTATGATGGAACTAGATTAGGGTCTCATTTTATAATACTTCGGGAGCTAATGAAACTATTTTAGTAAAATTGAACTGTCTCAATTCCTCTGCAATCGCACCAAAAACTCGAGTGCCTTTTGGATTTCCTTCTTGATCAATGACAACTGCAGCATTGTCATCATAGCGTATTATCATACCGTCGTCGCGTTTGAGTTCTTTACAAGTACGTACAATTACAGCTCTGACCACTTCTGATCTTTCTAGCGACATTTGCGGAACTGCTTCTTTGATCACAGCAACAATAACGTCACCAATATGAGCATATCGACGATTGCTAGCTCCTATGATTCGAATACACATCAATTTGCGAGCCCCGCTGTTATCCGCTACATTCAAATAGGTCTGAGGTTGAATCATATCATTTTTTTGATTATTTTTTTTTAGGCAAAGTAAAGGGCGAAGAAAAAAAGAAATATTGTTTGTCCAAAAAACAAAACCTGCACCTGCGATTCGTTTGCCTTTTTCTTTTTCTTTTGCATTTCCAATCCAAATTTTCTCCCGCAAATTTTATCCCGAAAGAATGCATTGAGTTCGTATAGGCATTTTGGACGCTGCTATTGAAATAGCCCTTCTAGCTATATTTTCTGTTACGCCACCGATTTCATAAAGTATTCGACCTGGTTTAACAACAGCTACCCAATATTCAGGCGATCCTTTACCCGAACCCATACGTGTTTCTGCGGCTCTGACTGTAACCGGTTTGTCTGGAAATATACGGACCCAGATCTTTCCACCGCGGCGTGCATTTCGTGTCATTGCCCGTCGACCTGCTTCTATTTGTCTAGATGTGATCCAAGCGGGTTCAAGTGCCTGAAGAGCATATTTACCAAAACAAATATCATTACCTCGATAAGAAATTCCCTTCATTCTTCCTCTATGTTGTTTACGGAATCTGGTTCTTTTGGGGTTATAGTTGATGGTTGGGTTTGAATTCCATCGCTACTCCAGAATCGGACGTGAGAGTTTCTTCTCATCCGGCTCCTCGCGAATAAAAAGATTCAAAAATCGGGAATTTTAAGGAAATTTAGATAGAATAGAATTTGAATTCAGATAGACTTGTAGTTCATATGATATCCATCGATTTGATATATATAAGTAATATATCGGAGTATGGAGTTCAGCGAATCGATCTCAAATCTGGTAGTAATTTGTATCTTCTTTCTATCGTATAGTGAAAGACCTAAAAGAACAATATATATATATAATTTGATTGGTTTTGATAATCTGAAAATTCATCTTTCTTTTGTTTTCTCCTTGAATTTCACCGCCTTAGCGTCGTTAATTGACCCAAATTTAGTAATCCAATCAAAGACAGTTTTCGCGGGCGAATGTTGACTCTTTCAATTCAATTTAGATTTAGGTTGTAGCCAGAATTTCTAACTTTTTCGAATATATTCATTGGTCTCGGGTCCGTTCCGCCATCCAGATCAATGAATCATTAGAATTCTTGTTCAATCGAATTTTTTAGATCCACAGGTTCCGTCGTTCTCATCGCTTCTTACTTAATGTTTAGGTCTTAATTCTGCAATGGAGCTCAATTCAAGTTGTGCGTGAGTCAATCTTCTCAGTCTTTATTGACTCGAAGCTCTTGATTTTTTTGTTCTCTGGACGGATTCATTTTAGTATGGATGAATCTGTATTAATGCTTTCTTACATTGCCCTTTTTATGAGATGGCTCATAGACCTTACATATTCCATATTGGAATTAGCTAGCATCAATCGTCGTTTTCTTTCTTTCTCTCATCCTTCCATTTATCCACACCCTTATTTTCTTTTCTCTATTTTGATTCACAACTTAGAATCTGATTTTTGTTTTTAGTTAGGCAAAAGGTTTCAGTTGCTACAAGAATATGACTGATCTGTCATATCTTGACTGGTTCTTTGGATCCAGATAATGTGAAGTGATGAATTGGGTATTTTTCTAGAGTTATTAGTTTCGACTATCAGTGGCTTTTTTTACTAACCCCAAAAAACCAACGAGTCACACACTAAGCATAGCAATTATATCAAGCATTCAATTGAATTTTTATTAAACCCGATAGACTTACGAAGAATTATGAATTCCAGAAATTTTTTGGTTTTGGATTGAACAGAAAAAGAAGAAATGTCTTTCTCGTTTTTTAGTACATTACCAACTAGAAGGGAAGGTCCAGTCAAAGTTTCTTAGTCTCCATCAATAAATATCCAAATTTTAATGCCTAATATCCCAGAAATAGTTCGAACTGGATAGGAACAATAATCGATTTTCGCTTGAATGGTTTGTAGGGGAACTCTACCTTCTCGGATCCACTCAACCCGCGCAATTTCTTTTCCGTCAATACGTCCTGCAATTTGTACTCGAATTCCTTTTGTATTTGCTTGTTCAGTTAATTCAATTGCTTTTTTCATTGCTTTTCGAAATGAAACTCTATTCTTTAATTGGTCGGCTATAAAGTCTGCAAGAATAGTAGAATTTCTATAAGGCTTTGCAATTCTTATGATAGCAAGGTTAAATTTTTGGTTCA